ACTATCTCTATATCATTTCTCATAGAAAGTGCGTATACACTTAACAAAACATCTTCTTCTTTGAACAATAAAGAGGGAAAGAAATAAAAAAAAGTCTAGTCTTTCTCAGTATCTATCTATAAAGATAGTAAGAGCTCATTCCATTGATTGAAATAGAAAATTTCGGAAGAATTTTAGGTTAGAAGAAATTTCCAATCATCGGAATCCCTTTCTTTTCGAAATACAAACACGGGAATCACTGAAATATCTCTTTGAGAGAAAGAGTATGATTCATATCATAGATAACTCCATTGGAGTCCAATGGGATTCAAAATTCAGAGATTTTGATTTTAAATAGTTCAAAACGCGTTGCAGAACGATCTATAAAACAATTGATACGGTTTGATTCCTCAACTCAATTAGTAGTACTTCTAGAGCCCACTTCTTCCCCACACTACGAGTGAAAGGGAAAATGTAAAGACTACCATTAAAGCAGCCCAAGCGAGACTTACTATATCCATGTGAATTATGTCCCCTATCTCTATAAATACGAAGGAATTTTTCCATTATTCCTCCCTAATAATAGTGGAATCCATGGCGCAGAGTCAAAAAGGGATTCTGACCGAACACTATCGAGAAACCAATCCAATAAATCGATTATGATTTCGAATCGGGAAAGATTAAACACAAGCAAAATACGTAGTAAGATCCGAAGGGAATGGGAACATGTAGGAATAATAAGGCCTATTCTTTTTTTGTTTTGTTGACCTTAGTAAGTAAAAACAGACAAGGGAGAAATCACGAAAAACCAGAAATCTCTATCTATTACAGACCTCTATTTCCCCATTTGATCCGCTACCCTCCTTCCCCATTATCGCTCTGAAAGAGGGGGCTTGTCTAGGGGTTGCCGCAAAGAAATTCTTTCTGTTTGCCCCTTTTTCTATAAAAGTAAATTATCAATCCAATCTAATATTGGTTGGATACCTGAGCACTCGGAGATTCTCGCGAGTCCGTCGTATATTGCACCTCCTTCCAAAACTCTTAATTGAATCAGATTTCCTATTCAGGCTCCACAATCTGATTCAAGATCCAGTCATTAAACACTCCCTTAGTAATAGAAGGGAATCGTGAAGTCTTGATAGACCCTCTACCAGTAGATTCGAATATTTCCTTGAATCCTAGATGCGAAGGAGCATTCACACTCTTTTTGTTTAGAAAACCCTCAGACCACATGCTTAGAATCAACAAAGCATTAACAGTCTGTTTCCTCTGCTTCTAACGGGGAAGAATTCTGCGAGTTCTATAAGTGGAACCGAAGAGAAGAAGAGATTTCGAGTTTTTTTGTTGATCAGGCGACACCCGGATTTGAACTGGGGAAAAAGGATTTGCAGTCCCCCGCCTTACCACTCGGCCATGCCGCCAAAATAATACAAAATAGATGAAAATTTTCCCAGATTGCTGAAGTTTTATTGTACTTGGATTTTGACTCCTGTTTTCCTTAATCCTTTTCCTAAAAGAAAGACCCTTTTTGGATTTTATCCATCCCTTCGATTGATTGTATAGTATTGGAAAATCCACAATGCTAAAAACATTCTCTGGCTTTTCTATTGAGAAATCAAATGTGGATTTTCAGCCGACAAACTTGAACCATTAACTATTGACTGCTTAGTTCGAATTAATGACGATTCTGGGATTTGAATCACAAATTGTGTTTTCCTAATGACATAAGAAAATACAAATTGAGACAGAACTAATCAGTATTTATTTTTTCAATCAAAAAATCCTTCTCAATTTCAATTATAACAAAACATATCAGTATATGTAAACCCCAGAACATAAATTGTTACACAGATATCTATTATTTAGATATATTGTCTATAGGTAATTATCATAAAATTATCCTACTTCACTTCAATTTTGCATTAAATAGAAATTCTCTTTTGATAGAACACGACCCGGACTGTCCCGAATAGAACCAGCAATAAAAGAGAAGTCGGATATTATAGCTATCCGCATACGTGTTTAATAAGTGCAACCCTTCTTATACACTTCAAATCATATTCTATTCAAAAATCAGTAAAGTAAAGTAGAAATATTTCTCTTCTCTGCGAATTGTTTTTTTTTGAATAACGAAATCTCTAACATAAAGACGGTTAAGTGCTAAAAAAATGGATCCTATGTTGTTTCTGATTTTTCTGTCTTTGTATTTATCTCCCAAATACCGAATCCTTTTATTTTTCTCAAATTCGAATATGTAATATCATAATAATGGTATAATTGAAATCCTTTTTGTTTTGCTATTATATACAAAACCTTATGACTTTAACTTTAATAAGTCTAAGTGACAGAATTCTGTTTCTAGGACTGTTTTATCAATTCCTTTCCATTTTGATCTGTTGCAACTTCCAATTTAAGTAGAAAATTCTCTTTATTCCTCCGTTCAAACGTAGTTCATACATTTCATTCCAAATATGGAGTTGGATAAAATTTCATGTGATTCAGTAAACAGAATAGAAATTCC